GAATCTCCGTTCCAGAACCGTACATGAGATTTTCATCTCATACGGCTCCTCCTTTATGTGCATAATGAGCCTAATACCAAAAAAGGAGTGAAATATTCTCATTATGAACTGAACGGGACTAGTGTTTTTACAAGAAATTTCTAGCCAACCTTCCGGCAAAAGATCTTGTCTTAACATCAAACATGTTGCTACTAGATAAAAATGTTAAGTTAACTCTAACAATTTCTTTGTCCTCAACGCCCCTTTTATTTATAAAAATTAGTCACTTCAACAGTCTTCGATGGATATACGAGTATCCAAAGTACGAATGAGATGGATATTTGTTGTCCCAACCATTCTTCTTAGTCCCGATCCCAATAAAGAAAGGGGATAATTTCTAACAAAGTTTTCATTTTGTTGATTCCTAAGTAAGGGTAGTGCCTCTTCCTTTATGCTGCCTATTGATACTAATCAAAGTAGGAGTAGGGTTAACCGGAAATACATAACCCAAGCCATAGGCGTAACCTTTCGCTCAATGCTCTAATCGACAATTGAAGCATTTGAGGCTGCATTAATCGAGGATACACGACAGAAGGAATTGTTTTTTTAGAAACTTCACCTTCAACAAGCGGAGAGCTCTTTCAAATCTTTTTATCCCGGCCAATGTTCCTTGCTCTTAAGACTTGACAGTGGTCAATAATAAAAATCAAATCACACCATCTCTGTAATAGGTAAATGCCTCTTTTTCTCCTGAAGTTGTCGGAATTATTCCTAATAATATATTGGCTACAATTGAAAAGGTCTTATCAATAAAATTTCCAGTTATTCGGGATCTAGGCATAGGTAGCAATCCACTTTTGAATTTCTTTTAATTACCTCTCGGGAGAAAACGATCCCACAAAAAAGGAATGAATTGTAGAATACGAAATAACATAAAAACAGACTTAACTCATAAAAAAAAAATAGATAGACCGCCCATTCGATTTGTTCCAATCCCTTTAAGCCAGTATAGATATAAGAAAAAGAGAGGAAGGACATCATGAATAGATATATATCTTTATTGACAGATATATATCTATATTGTATTTTTTTTAAAGGGTTTCTATTCTATAGAGTTTTTCTAATTAGAATTAATAGGACGTACTGTACCTATCCAACATCTAATCTATATAGAAATGACTAATCTATATAGAAATGACTCGCGATTCACTCGCTTTCTGGGCCATAATCATTATGTAGGAGAGATGGCCGAGTGGTTCAAGGCGTAGCATTGGAACTGCTATGTAGGCTTTTGTTTACCGAGGGTTCGAATCCCTCTCTTTCCGGTTCTGTTAATAACTTTGAACAACTTTTTCTATTTTTACTTAAAGAAAAAAAATGTTAAGTACATTAAATATTCAAAAATAAAGCAAAGAATTTTGGTTTTATTTTATTCTTCACGTCCGGGATTACGTCCTGGATCATTAGATAAAAATCCGAAGATGAAGAGAGAAACAAAGGATATTACTACTGTGTAAACAGACAATTTAAGAGTAAGCATTCGCCAATCTCCATGATCTTTATCTGGGTTGCAAAAAACAACTATTATTCCTACATTATTCCTATTATGTAAACAAACAATCTAAAAGTAAGCATTAGATAATTTCCAAGATCTTTTTTTCTATCACATATTCTATTTTCACACCAAGAAACGAATTAGAATTTTTTCTCGAATAAATCATGAATTCTTCTAGGACAGTATAAAAAATCTTATCGAAAACTTACAGCAGCTTGCCAAACAAAAGCTAATAAAAAAAACAACAGAGGGATTATTGGCATAACATCTACTATTGGATTCAAAAAAGCGTATGCTTCCGGCAATTTTGTAAACAAAAAACTGTTTGAATAAAGGGCAGGATTAAGACAGATACAAATGAAACTCAAAATATTAAGCATATTAAACATCTTTTTCCTAAAGATAATTGTATTTGGATTTTTTAGATACAAATGAAACTCAAAATATTAAGCATAATAAACACCTTCCAATCAAAAATCCTTCAATAAAACTTGAAACGGATCCACCCAATCAAAAATCCTTGAATTCTCACTTAAAAAAAGAATGGAAGAAATCCTATTTTCATACAATATCTTAATTGAATTATATATTATGATCAAGACATTTTGCTTAATTCGAAATTTACATATATTAAAATCCAAACAACAAGCGAATCCAATTCAGAGATATTTCGCCGGTAATTGGCGAAGAACCCATAATAATACTAATATAACTACTTGATTTAATTAGTGTTAAATCGAAATGGAAATGGGGCGTCGCCAAGTGGTAAGGCAACGGGTTTTGGTCCCGCGATTCGAAGGTTCGAATCCTTCCGTCCCAAAGGATATTGCTTTTATATTATGATATATTTTACATTTAAATAATCTAGAAAAAATGGAAATAAAAAATAAAGATAAAGATTTTCCAAATAAAAGTTGTCTTTTTAAACAACTTTTGAAGATTTAACAGTATAATAAGTGAAATTAAGTCAAATTCTTCTTTATTTATTTTTGAATTTTCTTTTTCTACTTGCAGTTTTTTATTTGTATCTATCTTGATATTCTCTATGTAATGACAATCCAAGTCCTGAGTTTAGAAGTTTTTTTCTATTCTACTTATATTCTACATATACATAGTGTTTTTTTATTATGCATTTTCTTTAGGATTCTTTATCTATCTATAATAAATAGATAGATAGTCAATTTCATTAATTAAAATAGAATGAATTTTAGTTAATTCTTTTGTTTTATTCATTCTGTCTTTTTTCTTAACACATTTACATTCATATTGACAACAATGTATCAGATAGGTAGAATCTAATTTGGGTAATTGGATCTTTTTTGTAGATCCATTTTTTCCTATTCCATAACTTTGCTTTAGTTCTTCATTCAAATAGAACTAAAATAATGGGGTTGTCAAAATTTCTGTGATACTCTTTCTTTTTTTTTTTAATTTTCCATATTCTTTTCAATTTATTTGAAAGAATATTTTATTTATTTAATCTTAATTAAATATTAAGAAGCCTTTTGTTAGAGTAGTTTAATGATAGCCATATTTAATTTTCAATAAATTAATAAAAAGAAAAAAAAAAAAGAAACCTTAAGCAATGTTATTAAGCAATTAATAACATAAGAAATACAGAGAATTTCTATCAATTTTGACTTTACCTATATTTTCGATTTTGATTTGATAATTTTTTCGATTCTTTTTTTCTATTATCCGTTTTTATTTCTATTATCTCGATTTTGTTCAAAATCCATTAGAATTTTTCTTGTGTTCATTTCTTGCTAGTTTCATTTTTTGATTGTGTCGTACCATTCAATAGTTTTCTTTAATTTGATTTTGATTCTATCTCCATAAGTAAAATAAGTAAATTTTTTTATTTGGGTTGCTAACTCAATGGTAGAGTACTCGGCTTTTAAGTGCGACTAACAGCTTTTACACATTTGTATGAAGAAAGGGTTCGTCCATACCATCGGTATGGTTTGTAAGACCATGACTGATCCTAAAAGGAATGAGTGGAAAAAATAGCATGTCATATTAATGAAAAATTCTAAGAATATTTTATTCTTACCAGACCGATTCCAAACCTTGTTTGAATTAATTGTGTAGAACATAACAAAATGAATCAAAGGTGGGTCGAGTTAAAGTTAATATTAATAAATAAATGGATAGAGCTTCACGGCTCCAATTCGAAATGAATTCGAAATTTTAGGGGAACAAAAAAGAAAGGAGCTCTCATTCTTAATTTGAATGATTTTCCAATTAAATTTGAAATTCGATGTTAAAAATGGATTAGTGCCTGATGCGGAAAACCCCAATGCAGTTTCAATTTTTTTAATGAGTCCTAACTATTAGCCATTTTACGCCAGGAGGGTGGTTGAATGTGTAGAAGAAAGAGTAGATTGATAATCAATAACTTTCCAAAATCAAAAGAGCGATTACTTTGAAAAAGTAAAGGATTTCTAACCATTTAGATAGAGAAAAAGGAAAGGATAGAGAGTCCGTTGATCGTTTTAAATACCTATTTTTGAGGTATTTATTGTACCATTTTGTTTTTATGATATCGCACTATGTATCATTAAGAAATCGCCTACCTTTGCTTCAATCAACTCGAATTGCAAATGAAAATAGAGAAATATCAAAGATATTTTGAACTAGATAGATCTCAAAAAAACGACTTTCTATACCCACTTATGTTTCGGGAGTATATTTATACCCTTGTTCATGATCCTGGTTTCAATAGATCGATTTTATTCGAAAAAATAGCTTATGATAGTAAATTGAGTTTACTAATTGTAAAACGTTTAATTGCTGGAATATATCAAAAGAATCTTTTTATTTTTTCTTTTAATGATTCAAACCAAAATCGAGTTTTTAGGTACAACAAAAAATTGTATTCTAAAATGATATCAGAAGGCTTTTCAGTCATTGTGGAAATTCCATTTTCTCTACAATTAGTTTCTTCCTTAGAAAAGTTAAAAATAGTAAAATCTCATAATTTACAATCAATTCATTCAATATTTTCTTTTTTAGAGGGTAAATTGTCGCATTTAAATTATGTATTAGATGTACTAATACCTTATCCCATCCATCTAGAAAAATTGGTTCAAACTACTCGTTACTGGGGGAAAGACCCTTCCTATTTCCATTTATTACGACTCTTTCTTCACGAGTATGGGAATTGGGACCCGTTTCTTATTTCAAAGAGATTGAGTTCCATTTTTGCGAAAATGAATCCAAGATTTTTCTTATTCCTATATAACTCTTATGTATATGAATACGAATCCGTCTTCTTTTTTCTTCGTAACCAATGCTCTCATTTACGATCAACATTTTTTCGGGTCTTTCTTGAACGAATATTTTTCTATGCAAAAATGGAATATTTTGCAGAAGCCATTTCTAATGGTTTTGGGGCCACCCTGTCCTTGTTCAAAGATTTTTTCACACATTATATTAGATATCAAGGGAAATCCATTCTGGCTTC